AGAAAATTTTTTTTATAGTTATCGGAATTCTAGTTATCTGAATAATGTATCTAAGAGTAATCATCCCCACTATGACCATTACATGTATGATACTCAATATAGTTGGAATAAGCACATTAATAGTTGCATTAATAATTACATTTTAAGTGGTATTAACAATTACAGTGACAGTTACATTTATAGTTACATTTGTGGTCAAAGTAAAATTAGGAATGAACGCGGGAGTTCCAGTAAACGAACTAGCACGAATGGTAGTGATTTAAAAAGTTCGAATGTTATATATGTAGCTCAAAAATACAGGCATTTGTGGGTTCAATGTGAAAATTGTTATGGATTAAATTATAAAAAAAATTTTAAGTCAAAAATAAATATTTGCGAACAATGCGGATATCATTTGAAAATGAGTAGTTCAGATAGAATCGAACTTTCGATTGATCCGGGTACGTGGGATCCTGTGGATGAAGACATGGTCTCTCTGGATCCTATTGAATTTCATTCGGGGGAAGAACCCTATAAAGAACGTATTGATTTTTATCAAAGAAAGACAGGGTTAACTGAGGCTGTTCAAACAGGCACAGGTCGACTAAACGGTATTCCCGTAGCAATTGGGGTTATGGATTTTGAGTTTATGGGGGGTAGTATGGGATCCGTAGTAGGTGAGAAAATTACCCGTTTGATCGAATATGCCACCAATGAATTTCTACCTCTTATTCTAGTGTGTTCTTCCGGAGGAGCGCGCATGCAAGAAGGAAGTTTGAGCTTAATGCAAATGGCTAAAATATCTTCCGCTTTATATAATTATCAATCAAATAAAAAGTTATTTTATGTATCAATCCTTACATCTCCTACTACTGGCGGGGTGACAGCAAGTTTTGGTATGTTGGGAGATATCATTATTGCCGAACCCAATTCCTACATTGCGTTTGCGGGTAAAAGGGTAATTGAACAAACATTGAAAAAGACAGTACCTGAAGGTTCACAAGCGGCTGAATATTTATTCCATAAGGGCTTATTCGATCCAATCGTACCACGTAATACTTTAAAGGGTGTTCTGAGTGAGTTATTTCAGCTTCACGATTTCTTTCCTTTGAAATCAAAAAAAAAATAAAGTAGTTATTTAGTTCAATTATTTTATTTGTGTCAAACAAGTAGTTATTTTATCGGAATTAAAGTCAAAATCATAAAAATGCAATTTTCTTTAGTGACATAAGATTGAATTGTAGAAAGATTCAAAGGTTGCAAATAGTTCTTTTTTTTTTCTCGAGATCTTTTTTTACCCATATCCATATATATTATGGATTACTAATCAGTAAGCCTCTATCGACAAGATAGAATAACGAAATCTTCCTTCCGCGAAATTAGATTAGGCAAGGCAAATAAAAAAATTTCATGTTTCCCTCTTATGTATATATAACTTAACTATAGAAAATAGAAGGAAATATAGATTATAGATATAGAGTCTTGCATCTTTCTATATCTACCGGGAATCCCATTTTTACTAAGAATCCCGCTTAGGTCGGACGAATTTTTCGGGAATTAAAACTCTTTCTTTATTAAAGCAAAATTTTAATTTGAATAAAAAAATGGAAATTAGAAGATAAAAACAGGAGAAGAAGAATAATAAAGCGAATTAATATACATATATTATATGTAGAAAGATATTATATGTAGAAAGATGGATAAGTACATTTATTTAGTTCTATATTCCTTGCACTTATTCTATATTTATACTCACTTAGATATAAATATTAGAATTATATCCGAATTCTATACTAATTTTTATAAAATATCTTTATAACATAACAGGTACAAATATTAATATAAATTCTAAATATTAAATCGAGGTATCCGTTTTATGAATTTCGCCCCAGTTTTCGTGCCTTTAGTGTGCATAGTATTTCCGGCAATTGCAATGGCTTCATTATTTCTTCATATTCAAAAAAACAAGATTTCGTAGATCCGACGGAACTACATCTCATCCTTTCCTTTTTTTTTCAAGATTTAGACTTGGATCATACCACAGATATCATATTGATTTAGTGGAATATGGTATAGCGTGTGGATTTCTCAGAACAAAAATAAAACATAAACGAAAGAGCTCTTATGTATGGTATGTGGAAACATGATATATGGATAAATAAATTATAGCTATTTTAAAATAGATCAGGATAATCACATGTCTGAAATGGAAATCTATATGTATGTAGATATCTATAGGGGATGATATGAGAGGGATGTTATTATTTTAGATTTAACCAATTCGATGAATTACGCCTAAAGGTTGAAGTACTAGTTGATGAGAGTTACTTCGGAAACAAAAAGAGTAAAGTCAAATTTATTTGGGTTATTCTCTCAATTACAATAAAATGCAACTGGATCTAGTATGAGTTGGCGATCAGAACGTATATGGATAGAACTTATAACGGGGTCTCGAAAAACAAGTAATTTCTGCTGGGCCCTTATCCTTTTTTTAGGTTCATTAGGGTTCTTATTGGTTGGAACTTCCAGTTATCTTGGTAGGAATTTGATATCCTTATTTCCGTCTCAGCAAATAATTTTTTTTCCACAAGGGATCGTGATGTCTTTCTATGGGATTGCCGGTCTCTTTATTAGCTCCTATTTGTGGTGCACAATTTCGTGGAATGTAGGTAGTGGTTATGATCTTTTCGATAGAAAAGAAGGAATAGTGTGTATTTTTCGTTGGGGATTCCCTGGAAAAAATCGCCGGATCTTCCTACGATTACTTATGAAAGATATTCAGTCCATCAGAATAGCAGTTAAAGAGGATATTTATGCCCGCCGTATCCTTATCCTTTATATGGAAATTAGAGGCCAAGGGGCCATTCCCTTGACTCGTACTGATGAGAATTTGACGCCACGAGAAATTGAACAAAAAGCTGCTGAATTAGCCTATTTCTTGCGTGTACCAATTGAAGTATTTGATTCTTAGCAGGAGGGAAAAATTCAAGAAATCCGCCCTTCCTTTTCTATAGCATAACTTAACTGAAGTTTCTTCAGAACGTTCATTTGAGCCAAAGCAGGCGAATCATAAAAGGAAACTGTTTTTGTCTGAAAAATAGTCTTTTATGCATATGGAAATTTACTCACAGTAACAAAGAAAGTAACAAATAAGAAAGTAACAAATCGAAAAATTAATCCCATACAGCAAAACATTTCGAAATAAAGAATTTATTTAAGGTCCAATATTTTGGATTGATAGGCTATATGAACATAGATCATATCTTGTAAATTTTTTCTCTTTTTTGTCAATCGGCCTTTCTTTTTATCCTTTCTTTTGTGTTCCTTAATAACTAAACCTCTTATAATGATAACTAGTAAATTTATATTTTGTTTTGCCACTTCATCCCATCACAATATTCTTCAGAAATTTTTCTCAATTATTTCGGTAGCCAGCAAAAGTTTTTCGAAATATTAAAAAGTTTGATAGAAATGGTCGAAAGGGAGTTCTTTCGTCTTGAACTCCAAATAATATTAAAAAAAAAAAAAATGGTTCTTTCGAGCATTCTCGGGCATTCATTGAAAGGTGTGCTTAGAATTTGACCAATTGCAGAGATATCTGGAAACAATATTTTTTCTTATTTCTTCATTTGAAGTGGACTCTTATTCTAGTTCTGTATTCTTTCTAGATTCAAGGACTAACTGGTGAATCACAAATAAAAAACAGAGAATCGATTCATAGGCTCGATACACCTTGGAATAGAACTCATGCTTGATAGAACTATTAGATCGAGAGTCGACAAATGAATTGGGTTCATTAAAAATTCACAGCTGAAAAAAAAAAAAATGAAAAAAAAGAAAACATTTACTCCCCTTCTATATCTTGCATCCATAGTATTTTTGCCCTGGTGGATCTCTCTATTACTTAATAAAAGTCTGGAATCTTGGGTTACTAATTGGTGGAATACTCGGCAGTCTGAAACTTTTTTGAATGATATTCAAGAAAAGAGTATTATAGAAAAATTCATAGAATTAGAGGACCTCTTCTTGTTGGACGAAATGATAAAGGAATGCCCGGAAACACATCTACAAAAGCTTCGTATGGGAATCCACAAAGAAACGATCCAATTGATCAAGCTGTATAATGAGGATCCTATACATACGATTTTGCACTTCTCGACAAATATAATCTGGTTCGTTATTCTAAGTGGTTATTCTATTCTGCGTAATAAAGAACTTCTTATTCTTAACTCTTGGATTCAACAATTCGTATATAACTTAAGCGACACAATAAAAGCTTTTTCTATTCTTTTATTAACCGATTTATGTATCGGATTCCACTCGCCCGGCGGCTGGGAACTAATGATAGGCTCTGTCTACAAAGATTTTGGATTTGCTCATAACGATCAAATTATATCTAGTCTTGTTTCCACCTTTCCGGTCATTCTAGATACAATTTTTAAATATTGGATTTTCCGGTATTTAAATCGTATATCTCCGTCACTTGTAGTGATTTATCATTCAATGAATGACTGAAAAATGATCCATTGTTGATATTAATCCAATTAGAATGTTTGTTACTTTGGCCATAAACAAAGTGTTCAAAATCGTGCTTATTTTTTATATTTCTACCGATCCCGTTCAAGGGATTCCTCCTATATTCCGGTAAAATTATTTCAGTAAATAGCAGAATCGTGGATAGGGAACTATATAAGCGACCTACCTAATTTATTGTAGAAATTTTCGGGACCAATGATTGGACCATGCAAACTAGAAATACCCTTTCTTGGATAAAGGAACAGATTACTCGATCCATTTCCGTATCGCTTATGATATATATAATAACTCGGACATCCATTTCAAATGCATATCCCATTTTTGCACAGCAGGGTTATGAAAATCCACGAGAAGCGACCGGGCGTATTGTATGTGCCAATTGTCATTTAGCTAATAAGCCCGTGGATATCGAGGTTCCACAAGCGGTACTTCCTGATACTGTATTTGAAGCAGTTGTTCGAATTCCTTATGATATGCAACTGAAA